TAATATGGTTTTGTTGATAAGCTAATAAAATGTGTTTTGTTTACTTCTAGTTCCCTTCTGTATTGGTGTTTTCAAGTGCTATGTCAGTATTGTTGCATATTTTGCTAACCATATAAATAAAAGGGCCTAATTTTAGTTCATTAAATATATGTTATTACTAGAAAAGGGGGGGTTTTTAAAAATCGATTTGATAGAGGGTGGGGTAAAAATGTGCTTGTAGATGAAATTATAATTGGATTTATATAGGACTCTTATTACTTCAGTTTATATGTTTGATCTCTTGTTTTTGGGGTTTGACAGGGGAATTTATACATAGTTATGTGTTGAAGTAGATTATAAGAGTTACGGGGGGAGGGGGGGTTTGATTAAGGAAAGCATGTATAGATTCATGTTGGGATTGGGGATATACGTACGTGCGCGCGTGCGTGCGTACGTGTGCGTACGTGTGCGTGTGCGTGCGTACGTGTGCGTACGTGTGCGTACGTGTGCGTACGTGTGCGTACGTGTGCGTACGTGTGCGTACGTGTGCGTGTGCGTGCGTACGTGTGCGTACGTGTGCGTACGTGTGCGTACGTGTGCGTACGTGTGCGTGTGCGTGCGTACGTGTGCGTGTGCGTGCGTACGTGTGCGTGTGCGTGCGTACGTGTGCGTACGTGGGTTAAAATTTTCTTATGTCCATCGAGCATGGAAAGAATACACCTCATGGTTTAAATGGGGATCGGTAATGTTAGATTGAAGTCCAGCTACAATCGAATTGCCTGCGACCATGCCTTGACGGCTATGCTGAGTCACAGCATCCTAAAATTAAAAAAATACCAAATGCATGACACCACAGTTATGTGTGATCATGGGCTGATTAGTCATTAGTCCATCGAGATGTCTTATTTAAGGGGAACGAGTGGGCGATATATAGTGCCATGGCCCTGAAGTAAGAACCAGATGTCAGATATAGTTTCAGGATAGCTACCCCCAAGTTTTATGGGCCCGGAGCGAGAAGAGGGATACTTGGTGGGCGGGTTGCTGGTTTCACGGAGGATGGTAGATTGTTAAACCAACTTTTGATGAGGATAGTCATGTTCTCAAGAAAGGTTTATGACTGTATGCGCTATGTACGATTAATAATATTATGTATTATGTACGTATATAGGTATATGTACCTGCTTATATGCATGGGGAATATAATATTATGCACGATATACATACGCGGGTGGTAGGTATTATTTATGTTGGGGAGCATAACATGCAAGAAGTACATAAGTTTTGATGGTTAGGTGCTATGGTTGAGAGATTTGTGTGGGGTTGTGTGGGAACTGACATAGCACTTGAGATTTAAATTTATGGGCAGGGAGGTTAGTCAAGGAATAGTTTAAGTAGAATTTCAGCTTTGGGTGTTGATGGTGAAGTGTGTTCTTCTTCCTTGAGTGTGTTTTGGGTGTCCTTAGGGCCGTTTGGCCCATTTTTGATTTACAAGGTCAGGGTAATTGATTATACTATAAGGACTCTTCATTTAAGTAGTTTATTTTCTAGTATACTTGTTGTTGGTATGAGGATTAAGATGGAGGAGAAGTAAAGGGTTGATGCTAGTTGTCCAATTGTTATGAAGGGATATTCGATTGGCTGACCTCCAATTCATGTTAGTGTTAGTAGATCTGCGACTAAGATTCAGAATGTGAATTGGCTAAAAGGTCGGAATATAAGGCTTCGTTGTTTTGAGTTGTGGATAATGGGTATAGTTATGAGGATAAGGATAGATATGGCTAGGGCGATTACTCCTCCTAGTTTATTTGGGATAGATCGTAGGATAGCGTAGGCGAATAAAAAGTATCATTCTGGTTTGATATGTGGAGGGGTGACTAGAGGGTTTGCTGGAATATAGTTGTCGGGGTCTCCTAAAATGTCTGGGGAAAATAAAACTAGGAATATTAGGATGGTTATTAGTACGATGACTCCTAGGATGTCTTTAATTGTGAAGTAGGGGTGAAAAGGGATTTTGTCTGAGTCTGATGATAATCCTGATGGGTTGTTGGATCCTGTTTCGTGTAGAAATAATAAGTGAATTATGACTAGGGCTATAATGATGAAAGGGAGAATAAAGTGAAAGGCGAAGAATCGGTTTAATGTGGCTTTATCAACTGAAAATCCGCCTCAAATTCATTCCACAATGTTTGTGCCGATATAAGGGATGGCTGATAGAAGGTTTGTGATTACTGTTGCGCCTCAAAAAGATATTTGTCCTCATGGTAATACGTATCCTATAAAGGCGGTAGCTATTGTAATTAGTAGGAGAATTACTCCAATGTTTCATGTTTCTTTTAGTATGTAAGAACCGTAGTATAAGCCTCGTCCTGCATGGACGAACAAGCAAATGAAGAATATTGAGGCTCCGTTTGCGTGTAGATATCGGATTAATCAGCCATAGTTTACGTCTCGGCAAATGTGGGCTACGGATGAAAATGCTGTTGATGTGTCGGGGGTGTAATGTATTGACAGAAATAATCCTGTGATGATCTGTATAATTAAGCATAGGCCTAGAAGTGATCCGAAGTTTCATCATGATGAGATATTGGAGGGTGTTGGTAAGTCAACGAATGAATTGTTAATGATTTTTGTTAGGGGGTGTGTTTTTCGTGTATTGGTCATTTGGTTTCTATAGTTGAAGTACAACGATGATTTTTCATGTCTTTGGTCTTGGAGAATGCCAAGTAGAAACTATGATATTAACATATGTTATTTATTTGTTAAGTATTGTTTTTGTTTTAAGTTTTGTTGGAGTTTCTTCAAAGCCATCTCCAATTTATGGGGGACTAGGTTTAGTAGTTGGAGGTGGGGTTGGTTGTGGTATTGTATTAGGTTATGGGGGGTCTTTTTTAGGATTGTTAGTTTTTTTAGTTTATTTGGGAGGTATATTGGTAGTATTTGGTTATACTACGGCGATGGCTGCGGAAGAGTATCCTGATTCGTTAAAATCTAATGTTCTTATGTTAGGGGCATTTGTTGTTACTTTATTATTAGAGTTTATGTTGTATGTGTGAGGTGTTTATGGTGGTGGGGCGGATATTATTGTAGATTCCAAGGATAAGTACGATTGAATTATTTATGAGGCAGAAGATGTTGGGTTAGTTTATGAGGATTCTGTTGGTGTGGCCGCTACATATACTTATGGATGTTGGTTGCTGGTTTTAAGTGGATGAACTTTGTTTGTTAGTATTCTTATTGTTATTGAGATTACTCGGGATAACTAGATAATTATAATGGTAGATAAGGTTGAGGATGTGAGAAATGATAGAAAGTATAGTTTGATTAGGCCTTTTTGGTTTGATGTATATGTTGAGGCATGTATGTGGTTTGTTGAGATGTTTTTTGGGATTAGTTTTTCTAGTCAGGTAGAGTCAATTAGAATCGATGATACATTTTGGCTGATGTTTAGGTTAAGTTGAGGTTGGGATCGATGTATAATGGAAGGATAGTAGCCTAGTATGGTTGAGAAATTAAATAGTTTGGATGTAGAATTTGTTTTTAGGGTGAAAGAAAGTATGGCAAGTTCTGTTGCAATGGTAAATCCAATTAGGGTAATGGTAAGTGCTGTAAATTTTAGGTAAATTGGTATTGTGAGTTGGGGAATGTTTATGGGGTTGAGGTTATTAGTGATTAGGTATCCAGCTAGGATACTTCCTATTAAAAGACGTTTAATAGGATTAATAAGGGGTGTACTGTTTTCGTTGATAATAATTAGGGGTAGAAAATGTGGTTGTCCGAGTAAGGTGAAGAAGATTATACGTGTACTGTAGGCAGCGGTTATGGAAGTGGCGATTAAGGTAATTATTAGGGCTCAGGCGTTTGTATACGATGTATTGATGGATTCAATGATGAGGTCTTTTGAGTAGAATCCTGTTAGGAAAGGCATACCTGTGAGGGCAAGGCTTCCAGTAATGAGGGAAGAGGTGGTGATTGGTATAGATTTGGCTAGTCCTCCTATTTTTCGGATGTCTTGTTCGTTGTTTAGGTTATGAATAATTGAGCCAGAACATAAGAATAACATGGCTTTAAAGAATGCATGAGTACAGATGTGAATGAAGGCTAAGTGGGGTTGGTTTATTCCTAATGTGACTATTATTAGGCCTAGTTGGCTTGAGGTTGAGAATGCTACAATTTTTTTAATGTCATTTTGTGTTAATGCACAGATAGCGGTGAAGAGGGTTGTGATTGCTCCTAAGCATAGTATTATGTTTAAGATAGTGATATTATTAGTTGTTAGATGGTGAAACCGAATTAATAGGAAGATTCCGGCTACAACTATAGTGCTTGAGTGAAGTAGGGCTGATACTGGTGTTGGTCCTTCTATTGCTGAGGGAAGTCATGGGTGTAGTCCAAATTGGGCTGATTTTCCGGTTGCTGCTAGAAGTAGTCCCAGTAAGGGTAGAGTACTAATTTTTTCGTTGAGTGTAAAAATTTGTTGGAGTTCTCATGAGTTGAGGTTTGTTAGGAATCATGCTATGGATAAGACTAATCCAATATCACCAATTCGGTTATAGAGGATGGCTTGTATGGCTGCGGTGTTTGCGTCGGTTCGTCCATGTCATCATCCGATTAGGAGAAAGGATATGATCCCTACGCCTTCTCAACCGATGAATAGTTGGAATAGGTTGTTGGCTGTTACTAGGATTAGTATTGTAATTAGGAAAGTTAATAAGTATATAAAGAATCGATTGATATTGGGATCAGAGTCTATATATCATAGAGAATATTCTATAATGGATCATGTTACGAATAATGCTACGGGGATAAATACTATTGAAAAATAATCTAGTTTAAAGCTTAGGATTAGTTTGGTGTTTTGTATTGATACTCAGTGTCAGTTAGAGATGATGGTTTCTTGGCCTGAGTTTAGAAAAATTATTATGGGGATTAGGCTCAATGTGAAGGCTAATTTAATTAGGGATGTAGTGTAGGTGGGGTATGAGATTGATTTATAAATAGGTGTAGGGATAAGTATAATTGGAGTTACTAATAGGGTTAGAGTTATTAGAATTGAGGAAAAGAAGAGGTTGATTACTTTTACTTGGAGTTGCACCAATTTTTTGGTTCCTAAGACCAACGGATTACTACTATCCTTTAAAAGTTAAGAATGCCATGCTGTTAGGCATGGTTACATGAATTAGCAGTTCTTGTTCTCATTCTTGGTAAATAAGAAGGTTTGGGCTTCTGTTTTTAGATTCACAGTCTAATGTTTTTGTAAACTATATTTACAGTATATGGTGCCGAGAATGAGTTTCGGGTTAATGGATAACAGTAGTAGGGGTAGTAGGTGTATAAGTATTAATGAGTTTTCTCGTGTGAATGAGGGGGTTATGTTATTTGTGTCATAGGTTAGTTTGCCTCGTTGAGTGGTGATAAATATATACAGAGTGTAAAGGGCTGTAATTGTTATGTTTAGGCCTGTAAGGATAATGGTGGGTTTTGATCATGAGAATGATGCTAGTATGACTAGTAGTTCTCCTATTAGATTAATTGATGGGGGTAGGGCTAGGTTTGATAGGCTTGCTATTGCTCATCATGAGGCTATTAAGGGAAGTATAGTTTGCAGGCCTCGGGCTAGGATTATAGTTCGGCTGTGAGTTCGTTCATAGTTTGAATTGGCAAGGCAGAAGAGTATGGAGGATGTTAGGCCATGTGCGATTATTAATGCGGTTGCTCCTATATAGCTGAGTGGGGATTGAATTATAATAGCTACGATTACTAGCGCTATGTGACTTACAGATGAATAGGCAATTAATGATTTTAGGTCGGTTTGGCGTAAACAGATAGCGCTGGTTATTACTATTCCTCATAGGGATAATAGGATAAATGGATATGATATGGATTCGGTTATAGGATCAAGGATTAGTGAAATTCGTATTATACCGTACCCTCCTAATTTGAGCAGTACGGCTGCTAGTACTATTGATCCTGCAATGGGGGCTTCTACGTGGGCTTTGGGTAATCATAGGTGTAACCCATATAATGGTATTTTTACCATAAAGGCTATAATGCATGCTAGTCATAGTATACTGTGGGATCAAGATAAGTATGTCAGTTTATATTGGTAGAAGAATAAGAGGAAATTTAGTGAATATAGGGAGTTATATAGATAAGTTAGTGCAATTAGGAGGGGGAGGGACCCTGTAAGGGTATAGAATAAGAAATATAGTCCGGCATTTAATCGTTCTGTTTGATTTCCTCATCGTGTGATAATAATTAAGGTTGGAATTAGGGTTGCTTCAAATAGGATATAAAATAGGGTTAGTTCGGTGGCTGAGAATGTTATGATTAGGAAAGCTTGTAGTAAGATTAATATTGTAATGTAGAGTTTTTTTCGGATCGATGACTCTTTTGATAAGTGATTTTGACTTGCTATGATTATTAGGGGAAGGAGTCAGGTTGTTAATATAAGTAGGGGGGTTGATAGATGGTCTGAGGAGAATGTTTGGGAAAAGTTTAATCCGTATAGCTGATTTTGGCTTAGAGTGAGTATGCATGTTAGGCTAATGACTAAGCTATATATAGATGAATTGATTCAGATTATATTGTTTTTAGAGCATCATGTTATAGGAATGAGTATGATTGTAGGGATAATAATTTTTAACATTTTAGTAGACTTAGGTTTTTTACGTGATCAAGTCCATATGAACCTGATACTATGACTAGCAGAGCTAGTCCGATTGCTGCTTCACAGGCAGCAAAAACTAATAGGGTGATTGGTAACATAAAGGATAGAATGTGGAAGGAGTTTAGGATAACTAGGGTTCCGAAGGTAAATACAGATAATATTATTCCTTCTAAACATAGTAGGGAGGATATTAGATGAGAGCGATAGATTATAACCCCTAATAGGGTTACTGTGAAGGCTAGAATTATGTTAATATAGATTAGGGACATAATTGGTAATTATGGTGGGTCATAATTTAATGAGTCGAAATCATTTGTTTTGTTTAAACTAATTACCATATTCATTTCATTCTAGTCCTTTTTGATATCATTCGTAGGCCAATCCCAGAGCTAAAATTGAAATTAGGGCTAGTGCTGTTAATGCTATGAGATTAAGGTAGTTGGTTTGTGAGGCCCATGGTAGGGGTAGTAAGAGTGCGATTTCTAGGTCAAACAGTAAGAAAGTAATTGCGACTATGAAGAATTTTATTGAGAATGGTAGGCGGGCGGACCCTATTGGGTCAAATCCGCATTCATAAGGACTTAGCTTTTCTTGTGAGGAGTATAGTTGTGGTAATCAGAAGGCTATGGTAACTAGGATTATTATGATTGATGTGTTAGTTAGTAAGATTAGGATTATGTTTATTACTTTCTTCTGGATGGAGCCAGATCTATATGATTGGAAGTCAAATGTACTGAATAATACTAAGAAAGTATGAACCTCATCAATAAATAGAGACGTATAAAAATAGTCATACTACATCTACGAAGTGTCAGTATCATGCGGCTGCTTCAAATCCGAAGTGATGTTGGGAAGTAAAATGGTAAGTTAATTGGCGGAGTAGGCATACAATTAGGAATGTGGATCCAATAATTACATGTAGGCCGTGGAATCCTGTAGCCATGAAAAATGTGGATCCGTAGATGCCATCGGAAATTGTAAAGGGTGTTTCGAAGTATTCTGAGGTTTGTAGAAGTGTGAAATATAGGCCTAGAATGATTGTGATAGATAGGGCTTGGATTATTTGCGTGCGGTTTTCTTGTATTAGGCTGTGATGGGCTCAGGTAATTGAAACTCCGGATGCTAGGAGGACGGAGGTATTTAATAAGGGTACTTCTAATGGATTTAAAGGGATAATACCCGTTGGGGGTCATGAACCTCCTAAGTCATGAGTAGGGGCTAGGCTTGAGTGATAGAAAGCTCAGAAAAACCCTGTAAAAAACAGGACTTCAGAGATAATGAAGAGAATTATTCCGTAACGTAAGCCTTTTTGTACATTAAATGTATGATGTCCTTGATATGTGCTTTCTCGTACTACATCTCGTCACCATTGATATATGGTTATTAGATTTGCGAGTATGCCTATGATTAATACTGTTGTTAAATTAAAATGGAATCAGAGTGCTAATCCTGAGGTTAGTAAGAAAGCGGATAAAGCTCCTGTTAGGGGTCAGGGGCTAGGATTAACTATGTGGTAAGGATGAGTCTGGTGGGTCATTAAGTGTTGTCATGTAGGTATAGGCTAACTAATAGGGTAAATACATAGGCTTGGATAAAGGCTACGGCCAGTTCTAATACTGTTAATAGAATTAGTAGGATTAGTGTAATTGTAGCAGTTGGTAGGCTAATAGGTATAAGTCCTAGTGTTGCGCTACCAATTAAATGTATAAGTAGGTGCCCAGCTGTAATGTTGGCTGTGAGTCGTACGGCTAAGGCTATTGGTTGAATTAATAGGCTAACTGTTTCGATTACAATTAGTATAGGGATTAGCGGGGTAGGGGTGCCTTGGGGTAAGAAGTGGGCTAATGATGATTTAGTTTTGTGTCGGAAGCCAACTAACACAGTCCCGGCCCATAGGGGAATGGCTATAGCTAGGTTAGTTGATAGTTGGGTTGTAGGGGTAAATGAATAGGGTAGGAGGCCGAGTAAGTTGGTTGAGCTGATGAATGTAATCAAGGATATTAATAATAAGGATCAGGTTTGCCCTTTTTTGTTATGAATTATTATTATTTGTTTTGTGGTTAATTTAATTAATCATATTTGTAGTGAAATAAGTCGATTATTAATCAGTCGAGTTGGGTTTTTAAATAAGATAATGGGGAATAGGATAATTAGGGTGATGATAGGTAGGCCTATTATTGAAGGGGTAATGAAGGAGGAGAATAAGTTTTCGTTCATTTATTTTCTCAAGGGGTTTTAGTTGTGTTAATTTTTAGGTTTTTGATTTCAGGTTTTTGGGGAGAATTAAAGGTGATGATTTTTATTTGGAAGAAAATAAATAGTGTGATGATGGTAGAAATGATGGTAATTAGTCATGTTGATGTATCGAGTTGTGGCATGGTCATTACGGGAAAAATGTCTTTCCGATCTTTAACTTAAAAGGTTAACGCTAGATTAGCTTCGTAATGTTTTGTAGGAGGGGTTAAATTTATATAAGGGTCTTACTTTACTGAGGTATATAATGTTAGTTATAGTAAGGTAGTTGTTCAGGCTTGGAAGTGGTGATAAGGTACGAGTTCTAGCACAATAGGTATGAAGCTGTGATTAGAACCGCAGATTTCAGAACATTGGCCATAATATAGGCCTGGTCGTGTAGCTAGTAAGGTAATTTGATTAAGGCGTCCTGGGATGGCGTCGATTTTAAGTCCTAGTGATGGGACTGCTCATGAGTGGAGTACATCTTCAGATGTAACTAGAAGTCGAATAGGTACTTCTATGGGGAGTACTACTCGGTTATCTACTTCGAGTAATCGATATTCTCCTGGTAGTAGGTCTGATGATGGGGTTATATAAGAATCAAAGCAGAGTTTTTCAAAGTCTGTATACTCATAACTTCAGTATCATTGGTGGCCTAGCGCTTTTATAGTTATTGATGGGTCGTAAACTTCGTCCATTACATAAAGAATTCGGAGTGATGGTAGGGCAATGGCAATTAGAATAATTGCTGGGAGGATGGTTCAGATAATTTCTACCTCTTGGGCATCTGTGACATTAGTATGAGTTAATTTTGTAGTAAGTATAAGTGTAATGATGTAGAGTACCATAGCGCTAATGAGAATAATAATCATAAGGGTGTGATCGTGAAAGAATGACAGTTCCTCTATGATTGGGGTAGAGGCGTCTTGCATTCCTAATTGGGATGGTTGGGCCATGAAGATATACAGGGGTCTAACCTGTAAATTAACCTTGACAAGGTTATGTAATTGTTTTACTAATATCTTTGTTAGATGAGAAAGACATAATGGCTATGAGGCTGGCTTGAAACTAGTTTTAGGGGGTTCGATTCCTTCCTTTCTTAGATTTTAGTTAATTTTTACATAGGCGGGTTCTTCAAATGTATGATATGGTGGAGGGCACCCATACATTCATTCTAGATTTGTTGATAATAGTTCTACTGTTGCTACTTCACGTTTAGAGGCGAAGGCTTCTCATACTATAAATACTGCCAGGATTACAGCTGTTAAGGAAATGAAAGATCCTATTGAGGATACTATATTTCATGTGGTATAGGCATCTGGATAATCTGAATATCGTCGAGGTATACCTGATAGGCCTAAGAAATGTTGTGGAAAGAATGTTAAATTTACTCCTACAAACATTACAATAAACTGAATCTTTGCTCATATATCATTTAATGTATATCCGGAAAATAGGGGGAATCAGTGTACGAATCCACCTATGATAGCGAATACTGCTCCTATGGAGAGAACATAGTGAAAATGAGCTACTACATAATACGTGTCGTGTAGGACAATATCTAAAGATGAATTTGATAGAACGATTCCTGTTAATCCTCCAATTGTAAAAAGGAAAATAAAGCCTAATGCTCATATCATTGCGGGGGATCATTTAATGTTACCGCCATGAAGTGTTGCGAGCCAGCTAAATACTTTTACTCCGGTTGGAATAGCGATAATTATTGTTGCCGATGTAAAGTATGCTCGGGTATCTACGTCTATTCCTACTGTAAATATATGGTGAGCTCAGACGATGAAACCTAAAAAGCCAATTGACATTATGGCTCAGACTATTCCTATATACCCGAATGGTTCTTTTTTTCCTGAATAATATGTTACGATGTGAGAAATTATACCGAATCCAGGCAGGATGAGAATATAGACTTCGGGATGACCAAAAAATCAGAATAAATGTTGATATAGGATGGGATCTCCGCCTCCTGCAGGGTCAAAGAAGGTTGTGTTTAAATTACGATCTGTTAATAATATGGTGATACCTGCAGCTAGGACAGGGAGTGAGAGTAAAAGTAATACAGCTGTAATTAGTACGGATCATACGAATAGGGGTGTTTGGTATTGTGATATTGCAGGGGGTTTTATATTAATAATAGTGGTAATAAAGTTGATTGCGCCTAGAATTGATGAAACTCCTGCTAAGTGAAGGGAGAAGATTGTTAGATCAACGGATGCACCGGCATGGGCTAGGTTTCCAGCCAGGGGTGGGTAGACTGTTCATCCTGTGCCTGCTCCGGCTTCAATTATTGATGAGGCTAGTAAGAGTAGAAATGATGGGGGTAGAAGTCAGAAACTTATATTATTTATTCGGGGGAATGCTATATCAGGGGCTCCAATTATTAGGGGTACTAGTCAATTTCCAAATCCTCCAATCATAATAGGCATGACTATAAAGAAGATTATTACGAATGCGTGGGCTGTAACAACTACATTATAAATTTGGTCATCGCCTAAAAGAGTTCCTGGTTGACCCAATTCAGCTCGGATTAGTAGGCTTAAGGCTGTTCCTACTATACCAGCTCAGGTACCGAATAGAAGGTATAGTGTTCCAATATCTTTATGGTTAGTTGAGAATAGTCAACGATTAATGAACATTAGTAGGTAAGATGGCTGAGAATAGGCATTAGACTGTAAATCTAAAGACAGGGATAGTACTCCCTTTTTACCAGGCCTCGAGGTGTATTAACATATTGAATTGCAAGTTCAAGGAAGCAGCTTCAATCCTGCCGGGGCTTCTCCCGCCTTTTTTTTCTTACGGCGGGAGAAGTAGATTGAAGCCAGTTGTTTAGGGTGTTTAGCTGTTAACTAAATTTTTATGGGATAAAAGCCCATCGGTCTAGTGAGGATTTAGCTTAATTAAAGTGATTGATTTGCATTCAGTAGATGTAGGATAGATTCTTGCAGTCCTTAAGATCAGAAATTAAGTCTTGTGACTTTCTTAGGGCTTTGAAGGCTCTTGGTCTAGGTAACCTAAATTTCTAGTCTATAATATATAAGATGGGGGCTAGGGGGATTGATATAGTGGATAAAACAAATAGTAGTGGGAGGAGTGAGTTGTTTTTTTTGTTATTATGTTGTCATGATATTTTTAGGTTGTTGATGGAGGGGAATATAGTTATTGATATGGAGTATATTAGTCGTATATAAAAATATAGGTTTAGTAGGGCTATTATTGATATTACTGTGGGGAGGATAATGTTTTGGTTTTTTACTAGTTCTTGAATAATGAGTCATTTAGGTAGGAAGCCTATTAAGGGGGGGAGTCCTCCTAATGATATTAGGGCGATGGATGAGATCAATAGGATTGCTGGTTTTTTGTTTCATAGCAGGGTTAAGGACAGGATTGTGGTGTTTGAGTTAAGTATAAATAATATAAATAGGGTAGCTGTGAGTATAACGTAGATGAGGAGGTTGAGTATTGTTAATGTGGGATTGTATGTTAGAATTGCCGCTATTCATCCTATATGAGCGATTGAAGAATAGGCTAGGATTTTTCGAAGTTGTGTTTGGTTAAGTCCCCCTCAGCCTCCTAGTAGAATGGATAGGAGGGCGGATGTGAGGATTAAGTTTTGGTTGATTGAAGGGGAGATTTGGACGAGAATGGTTATTGGGGCGATTTTTTGTCATGTAAGGAGGAGTATTCCTGATGGTAAGGATGTTCCTTGAGTTACTTCTGGTATTCAGAAGTGAAATGGTGCTAGACCTAGCTTTATTAGGAGTGCCATTGTGACTATAGTGGATGTTGTGAAGTTTATGTCCGTGGTGATTATTCAATGGCCGGTTAGGTAGAAGTTGGAGATAATTGCTATTATAAGTACTATGGAGGCTGTAGCTTGGATTAGGAAGTATTTAGCTGAGGCTTCTGTTGAGCGTGGGTTATTATTGTTGGCTATCAGGGGAATAATTGATAATATGCTTATTTCTAAACCAGCTCAGGTTAGTAATCAGTGGGAGCTGGTTATTACAATGGCGGTGCCGGATATTAGGGTAAATAGGATGGTTGAGTGGGTGAGGGGGTTAATTAGCATGGGAAGGGTTTAAACCAACATTTTCGGGGTATGGGCCCGATAGCTTAATTAGCTGACCTTACTAATAGAATATGGTGTATTTGGTAGCACGAAGATTTTTGAAGTCTTAAGATTGGGTTCAAGACCTAAGGTTCTAGAAATAAGAGGATTTAAACCTCTATGATTTACTCTATCAAAGTAACTCTATTATCAGACATATTTCTATGTTTGTGGGGGGATGCAAGAGAGAATAATGGGAACAATAATATGTCATGCGCATATGGCTAGGGTCATTGGTAAGAAATTTTTTCATAATAAATGTATAAGTTGGTCATATCGAAATCGAGGGTATGATGCTCGTACTCATAAAAATGTTATTGTGAGGCAGGTAATTTTTGATGAAAAAGTTATGGTGAAATATTCTGATTTGAATAGTTGGTAGGAAGATCCTAGGAATAATGAGGAGGTGAGGGCATTTATTGTGATAATGTTAGTATATTCGGCTATGAAGAATAGAGCGAATGGGCCGGCTGCATATTCTACGTTGAAACCTGATACGAGTTCAGATTCTCCCTCTATTAGATCAAATGGTGTTCGGTTTGTTTCGGCTAGTGTAGATGTATATCATATTATTGCTAGTGGTCATGAGAATGTAATCATTCATATGAATTCTTGTGTAATTATAAGTGTGGTGAGGTTAAATGAGCCATTGAATATTAAGATAGAAAGGACAATGATGGCTAGGGTGACTTCGTATGAAATTGTTTGTGCGACGGCTCGCAGTGCTCCGATTAAGGCGTATTTTGAGTTGGATGCTCATCCTGATCATAAAATGGAATATACTGAGAGGCTGGATGTGGCTAGGATAAATAGTATGCCTATATTGATGTTGGCAAGGGGTATGGGTGTGGGTAGGGGGGTTCATATGGTGGTTGCGATTGTTAGGGCTAAGGTAGGGGATAGTATAAATAGGAATGTGGAAGAGGTTAGTGGGCGTAGTGGTTCTTTTAGAAATAATTTTAGTGCATCGGCAAATGGTTGAAGTAGGCCGAAGGGTCCAATGATATTTGGGCCTTTGCGTAGTTGTATGTACCCTAGTATTTTTCGTTCAGCTAAAGTTAGGAATGCTATAGCTAGTAGTACTGGTACGATTACTAGGAGTAAGTTGAAAATAAGCATTATTGTTAAGGAGAGGAATTGAACCTCTGATAGTAAAGTTTTAAGTTTTATACAATTACCGGGCTCTGCCACCTTAACTTAGCCCTGTTCTTGGGCTTTATATTGTAAGGTGAATACTAGGTTGAGATATAATTCATCTGTTTGTTGGGAGCGCGTTTTTAGGTTGGCTCCATTTCTCTTGTCCTTTCGTACTGGGAGAAATTTTTAATAGATAGAAACCGACCTGGATTGCTCCGGTCTGAACTCAGATCACGTAGGACTTTAATCGTTGAACAAACGAACCATTAATAGCTGCTGCACCATTTGGATGTCCTGATCCAACATCGAGGTCGTAAACCCTAATTGTCGATAGGGACTCTAGAATAGGATTGCGCTGTTATCCCTAGGGTAACTTGGTTCGTTGATCAAATTATGGGTCAATTTATGATTGTTGTTGCTTTGACTAGTTAGTCTGGGCCTAAATCATTCGGAGGTTGTTTTGTACTCCGAGGTCACCCCAACCGAAATCTTTAACTCAGAAAAACTTTGTGGTTGGCTACTTGGGGTAGTTTGTTTTAGGAATTGGGTTTTAGATTGAAGCTCCATAGGGTCTTCTCGTCTTATTATATTATTCCCGCCTCTTCACGGGAAGGTCAATTTCATGGATTGAAAGTAAGAGACAGTAAAACCCTCGTTTGGCCATTCATGCGAGTCCTTAATTAGAGAACAAATGATTATGCTACCTTTGCACGGTCAGAGTACCGCGGCCGTTGAACGTAAGTCACTGGGCAGGCAGTGCCTCTAATACTTTTTATGCTAGAGGTGATGTTTTTGGTAAACAGGCGGGGTTTGTGTTTGCCGAGTTCCTTTTACTTTTTTTAATCTTTCCTTAATAGCACTCCTTTGTTGGGTTAACATTTTTTTGGTAGGTTTGGATTAATACAAATAGTTTGGCATACCATGATGTTAATTGTCGTTTGTTAATACAAAGATGTAAGTTTGTGCTTGGAGAATTTGTTTTCTCATTACTAATACTAGCATTATAGCTTCTATAGTTTTATAGAATTGTCCAATTGTAAGAATAGGAATTTTTTATAATTGTTGAAATTTAAGGGGTAAATATTGTAGAGCTTTAACGCTTTCTTTATTGGTGGCTGCTTTCAGGCCTACTGAGCAATATTATGTATAATTTATTCTCTATTGAAGGTTGTATCCTTGATCTAAAGAGCTGTCCCTCTTTAGATTATTTCTTATATTTACAGGTATAATTTTATTTATTTGGGTATAATATAAGGTAGAACTAAGATTCATGTTTGGACAACCAGCTATCACCAGGCTCGGTAGGTTTTTCACCACTACCTAGAAATCTTCCCACTATTTTGCTACATAGACGGGTTCGTTCTGAAAACTGTTTTTAGGTAGCTCGTCTGGTTTCGGGGTATCTAGCTTATGATCGCTTTGTTAGATTTTTTCTAGCTAATTCATTATGCAAAAGGTAAAAGGTGAAATCTTTGCTTTTTATTACTTTAAAATAATCTTTCATCATTCCCTTACGGTACTTTTTCTATAGCGCCAAAGGTGTATGTTTCTATCTCCTATACTTCATAGTTATAAATGTTTTGATTATGTAGAAATTTAGTTATGTGGATGAGAGTATGGGCTAGTTTTTGTTCAAAATGTTCGGGTGCGAAATTTTCTGGGTGTAGGCCAGATGCTTTATGTTTAAGCTACATTTTGGTTCTTCCAAGCACACTTTCCAGTATGCTTACCTTGTTACGACTTATCTCCTCTAGTATCTTTACATTGATTTATTTATAGTATGATTTGATAGGTTGAGGAGGGTGACGGGCGGTGTGTACGCGCTTCATTGCTCTATTCAATTAAGCTCTCTATTCTTAATTTACTACTAAATCCTCCTTTGATTAACAAGTTTCATATTAATTAGCGTGATTATGTTCTGGTTTAGAAAATGTAGCCCATTTCTTCCCATCTCATAGGCTACACCTTGACCTAACGTTTTTATGATAAAATTATTGTGCTTACTTCTGTCCTTTGTTAAGGTTTGCTGAAGATGGCGGTATATAGGCTGAGTTGCAATAGATGGTAAGGTATATCGGGGTTTATCGATTATAGAACAGGCTCCTCTAGATGGATATAAAGCACCGCCAAGTCCTTTGAGTTTTAGGCTGTTGCTAGTAGTCCTCGGGCGAAGAATTTTGTTTTATTTTGAATTCATTAGGTTTACGGCTAAGCATAGTGAGGTATCTAATCTCAGTTTGGTTCTTAGCTTTCGTGTCCGAATTAGGGTAATAAGGCTACTTTCGTCATTTAGTTTTGTTATAGCTATGGCTTTTTACGGCTTAGTTAAGTCTTAGCCTTATTGTGATTGTTAAAGTGTGACACGCTTTACGCCGAGTGCTTATTGATTTGGGTTTATCGTATGACCGCGGTGGCTGGCACGATATTTACCAACCCTAAATAGCATAACTTAGTCAAACTTTCGTTCATTGCTAAATATTAATCACTGCTGTATCCCGTGGGGGTGTGGCTAGGCAAGGTGTCTTGAGCTACTTTTTAGTGTGCTTGATACCTACTCCTTTGAGTCTTTAAGTGTCGAAGGGCATTCTCACTGGCATGTAGATGCTTGCATGTGTAGTTCTGCTAGTAATCAATAAAAAGACCAGGACCAAATCTTTAATTGTTTATGGGGTTATAAACCCATCTAGGCATTTTCAGTGCCTTGCTTTAGTACTGTTAAGCTACATTAAC